ACAGCTTGGCCCGCAGCAGTACCTTGACCAACTCCAGGTCCAATAGAAGCAAGCCCAACAGCTAACCCGGCAGCAATAACGGAAGCGGCAGAAATCAGTGGATTCATGATAAGTTCCTCACACAAAAAAAAATGGTTAATGATACAATCATTCAATAAATTAAATATTCCATCAATAAGATTCTTCCGGACGAAATAACTAAGAACTCCGAATTGAAATAATGGAAGAATCTTATTGAATCATCCGAACTCCTTTACTTCTATATATTTTTATAGATCTATTTTTTAGTTCCTAGAGACGGGATTTTTGCGAATCCGTACGACTTTTGTTCTTACATTTCTTTGTTTCGAATCATTAGTTGAATTCGTTATTCTTTTTTTTTTTTTTTTTTGATTTCATCTTTTTATTCATTCAATTCATAGTACGTACCAGAAAGACTTTTATTGGAATCTCTACCTCAATTCATATTCATAGCAGTAGAGCAGATTAGATATATCTCCAACTAAGGGTTTCTCTCTATATAACGTATCAATATCTAATCTAATATCATATATACAAGTCTTTCTTCCATAACATAAACTAATAAAATTATTCGTCTGTTAGATTTAATATGATTTGAGAATATAGTTTTTAATTAATTTTTTTTATTAATTAATTTTTTTCTATTTTGATTTCTTCTATTTTATTTTTATTGGTTATTCTATTCTAGTTTATTGGGGGTGGATCTAATTTAATTAATTTCTATTGAAATTTGATTTCAATTTTCATTTTGGCCATTTTAGGAAAAAAAAAGATCTTTTAGATCTCTTTCCTTTTTTTACAATTCCAAAAATATTAATTCCAAAAATATTGGAGTCTTTTTTCCTAAAACTATATTTGTATATTTTGATGTTCCCTAAGTAGATTTTCTTGAGTCACGCATACATTACCTTGGCTTGGGATAAGTCACAAAAATGACTATTTTGAAAACTAGTCAATGATGACCCTCCATGGATTCTCCTATATAAGCGGCGGCTAACGTTGCAAAAATAAGAGCTTGAATACCGCTTGTAAATAATCCAAGGAACATAACAGGTATAGGAACCACTAAAGGTACTAAAGAAACAAGAACAACAACTACTAATTCATCCGCTAATATATTTCCGAAAAGTCGAAAACTAAGCGATAAGGGTTTTGTGAAATCTTCTAAGATATTAATAGGTAAAAGGATTGGAGTTGGTTGAATGTATTTACTGAAATAACCTAATCCTTTTTTGCTAAGACCCGCATAGAAATATGCTACTGACGTGAGTAAAGCTAAAGCAACAGTAGTATTTATATCATTCGTAGGCGCGGCTAACTCCCCATGAGGTAACTCTATGAGTTTCCATGGTAAAAGAGCCCCTGACCAATTTGAAACAAAAATAAATAGGAACATAGTTCCAATAAAAGGAACCCACGGACCATGTTCTTCTCCAATCTGGGTTTTGCTAACGTCGCGAATGAATTCAAGGACATATTCGAAGAAATTCTGACCCCCATTCGGAATGGTTTGTGGATTACGAACAGCTATACTAGCTGAACCTAATAAGATAGCAATTACAACCCAAGAAGTAATAAGTACTTGGCCGTGGACTTGAAAACCTCCTATTTGCCAATAGAAGTGTTGGCCTACTTCCACACCCGATATATCATATAAGCCTTTTAGCGTGCTGACGGAACATGATAAAACATTCATATTGCCCTCTGACAGAAATAGAACTTTAAAGGAAATTATTTTGATTCAACCATCTCTTTTTCAACTTGCTTAGTTAAATTTTCTATTTTTGGTAATAACTAGAACTAGTCAAAAATATATCCAGTAATTTTTATCTCTTTTATGAGATTCAATAGCAGTAACCAATTCCATAAATTTATGGAGTTCAAAAAAAAAAAAAAAAATGGATTTATCTTATTATTAATCAAGGATTTCCTGTATAGCTAGAACGACCCTCACAAATTGCGAATACTAATTTATTAAGAATAAATCGGATTGAAGCTATAGCATCATCATTTGCTGGAATCGAAATATCGGCAAGATCCGGGTCACAATTTGTATCGATTAAACAAATTGTTGGAATTCCCAAAGTGATACATTCTTGAAGAGCCGTATATTCTTCTTGCTGATCAACGATAATTACAATATCAGGTAACCCCGTCATATATTTAATCCCGCCCAGATATGTTTGCAAATGAGATAATTGTCTCTTCAACATAGCTGCGTCTCTTTTCGGAAGATGATTGAGTCTCCCCGTCTTTTGTTCCGTTCTCAAGTCCCTGAACTTATGAAGTCTCGTTTCTGTAGTGGACCAATTCGTTAACATACCACCGAGCCACTTTTTATTAACATAATGACACCGAGCCTTTATTGCAGCCCGTACTACTGAATCAGCTACTTTATTTTTTGTACCAACAATTAAAAATTGTTTGCCCATACTTGCTGCTTCAAAAGCCAAATCACAAGCTTGTGATAAAAAACGAGCCGTTTTAGTAAGATTTGTAATATGAATACCTTTACGTTTTGCAGAAATATAAGGTGCCATTCTAGGATTCCATTTCCTAGTACCATGACCAAAATGAACGCCTGCTTCCATCATTTCTTCCAAATTGATGTTCCAATATCTTCTTGTCATTTCTCCTCACATTTCCTCGTTTTTTTTTTGAAAAAAAAGCGACGGGGTGCCCTGAACTAAATAATTGTTCCGATGGAACCTTTTCTTCTACCGGAGATTGACCGTGTCGATACACAATCCAAATCGCTATCCTCTATTTGGTATTATCTTTATTTCCATTACCCCCATCAAATGACCATAGAGAATTTTTATTAATATTAAATAAAAAAAAAAAATAAAAAAAGTATGAATCCACTTTTAGGAATTATTAAATCCTTTAAATAATTGTTCTCGTGTATCATGGAAATTCTTTGAAATGCAAGAATCAAATAATTCTCTATAGTGGAAGAAAATATCTCTGATTTCCCCCTCGAAAAAATTCTTCTTTTTAGTTTCCAAAAGAATGTTCTTATCTTGACTTGAACGGTGCACTAATCCTTTAAATCCGGTACCAACAGGTATCATCCCCCCTATAACAACGTTCTCTTTTAGGCCTTTCAACCAATCGATACGGCCCCGGAGAGCGGCTTTAGCTAAAACTCGAGCAGTTTCTTGAAAACTCGCTTCGGATATGAAACTTTGAGTATTCAAAGATGCTTTTGTTATTCCCAATAGGATGGTCCGGTAACAGATCGATTCTTCCAAAGCGCGCCCCGTTCGCTCCGCTCGTAAAAATCCAATTAGTTCTCCAGGTAAAAAAACATTAGGCATTCCATCCTCTGAAACCAACACTTTTGATGTTATTTGGCGTACAATAATTTCTATGTGCCTATTATGGATTTGCACCCCCTGGGATCTATAAACCGTTTGGATCTTATTAACCAAAGAGATACGACTTTGCACTCTAGTTAGCTCAGCACCAATCAAGAATCCCCAAGGAATTCCAAGAATTCTTGTTATATGCTCGTTCCAACCCTCAACTCTTTTTTCTAGGTTCATCGATATTGAATCAATTGAACGCACTTCTAACACTTGTTCCACTTTTGGAAGACCTTGCGTTATATCACCGGATCCCGACTTTTCATATATAAACGTAACTAATGTATCTCCTTCATAAAGGAGTTCCCCATAATGACCATGAACAATTGCTCCTGGAGCGGCCAAATAAGGCTTAGCCGATCTTATTACTACAGAATCGACTTGAACAATCAAAACTTGACCCGATTTTGGGTGTAGTCCATATTTGGCTATACGTACATTTTCAAAAATAAACTGTCCAAGACTAATTATTGTGGATCTTTCTTCCCAATTATTATAATAATAATTATTCTCGAGAAAATACCAAGTCAAATTGAATGAATTCAAAAAGATGTTACTGCCTGGATCGGGATTATAAATCCCCCCGTTTTCATCCATTAAATAATATTTAATTATTTGAAAAGTCCGTTTTAAATTTTCAAGTTGCAAATATTTTGTTATCAAGATCGGATTATGAGTTATTAAATAGTAAAATGAATAAAAATTCAAAATTGGAAGGCCTGTTCCTAAAGGGCCAATCGAATTCTTAATTTTAATTATCGGATTTTTTTTAATTGATTTTTTTATCACACTGTGATATTTGACATCGTTGAATGGATCCATTCGAAAACAATTAGATGATGACAAAATTATCAAAGAGGGGCATTCCTTATTGGAATTTAACAACGTGCGAATAGTTCCTTGATTTTGGCTAAGTGATTTTTGAATCTTTGTCTTGGAATAAATGGAATAAAAGGGATTGAAATTGATGTGATCTGACACATTATCAGAGCTCAATCCTGAGGATGACGGATCATTTCTTTTTCTGAGATACGAAATGTGGGATTTTACTAAGTCGATTCTGAGAAAATCTCGAATCAGGCCATTTGTACTTACTTCAACAAAGGAAGCGTGGGCCTCCTTGATATAAGAACTTTTTTTGTCTTGGTCCCAATTCAAAATTAAACAAGTCCGCACTAATTGAATACTTGTGTCATAAATTCCCCGAATCGGTTTACCATTTCCGTAAACAATATAATTGATAACTCGAAGTTGCATATTATCCCTTTCTTGGAACAGATCTGGGGGGAAGAGTGTTGCTAAATTTATACCGTCCGACATTTCATATGTCACTACGGGTCGAACTAACACAAAATACTTTTTTTTAGTAGGCGTGATCCGTTGAACATAGATCCAATTTTTCAATTTTTTTGATTCCGTAGAATTTGTTTTTCCTGGTGGTATTAAGATGCCACTGTATCGGGATATCTTATCGGTTTCTCCAGGAAAATGGATATCTCCAGAAAAGATTTTAAGTTCAATCCTTTTTTTTTTTCTCTCCACTCGGACTAATCCGCCGACTCGGCTTCTTGTATTTAAAGTAATTCGTGTATCTACTCCAATGAGACTATT